GATAAAGTGGCTGAATATAGGCGATAGATTGTAAATTTATTTATAAGCATTAGCTTTTTTATTAGGTCTTAAAGTATAATAAATATGTCGGATTGCAAATCTGGAGATGTGCAGAGCACTATGGCTTATAGGATTTAAAAGGGTTTACTTTTTTTAAGGGCTTTGAAGGCACTTAGTTTTAATAACTTAAAATCCTAAGGAATAATAAAAGTTAATGGAAATATTAGGCCAATGAGATTGAAGAAGATAAATGAATAAAAATATATAGATTTATTATTATATTCTATTTTGTTATAAAATGATATAGATGGGCTTGATAATAAAAAGAATGGAATAATAATTCGCAAATAAAAGAATAAAGTAATAAGGGTTGAGCTCAAAAGGAAGACCAAAGAAATTACTATATTAGAATCTACTATAATTTGAATTAAAATTCACTTAGGAATGAATCCAGTAAAAGGGGGTAATCCCCCTATAGATAAAAGAGCTATAGGAATAGCTAAGGGGGTAATAGAAGTTAAAGGGGAGAGAGTTAATATAGAAGAGATATTATAGATTTGAAGGTAGTTAAACAAAAGAACAACGGAGATAGAAATAGTAGAATAAAAAATGAAATATATTAATCACATTGTTTCTCTGATTGTTAAAGCTATAAATATTCAAGATATATGATTAATAGATGAAAATGCTATAATCTTTCGTAAACTTATATTGTTCAAACCCCCTAACGCTCCCACTACGGCTGAAAAAATTGCAGATAGGATTAAAGTTTTAAGAATTAGATTAGTTTCCATTAAATAGGAGATAAGTAGCATCGGGGCAATTTTTTGAACAATTATTAAAATAATAATTTGTGTTCATATAAGCCCTATTATTACTTGGGGAAATCAAAAATGGAAAGGAGCTGCTCCTAATTTCAATAATAATGCTATTAGAATAATAAAAGATGAGATATAAGGATAAGTTAGAGCTAAAGAGGTTGATATAATAATTAGAGATGAGGCTAGAGCTTGGACTAAGAAGTACTTTAATGCAGCTTCTGATGAATAAGAGTTTATTTTGGTAGCAATAAGAGGAATAAAAGACAATAAGTTAAGTTCTAACCCAATTCAAGCACCAAATCATGAAGACGAAGAGATGGATAAAATTAAGCTTATAATTAATAATAAGAGAAAAAAGATAGATGAGATTGGAATAGCCATTAAAAAGAGAGAGGTTTACTCTCATTTACGGGGTATGAGCCCATTAGCTTCATTAGCTTATCTTTTGAAGTGTTGTTTATTAGTGTAAAGTTAAGCACATAAAGTTTTGATCTTTGAGGAAGCGGTTTAATTCTGCTGTAAATAATATAGGTAACAACATAATTACATGATCAGCTCTATCAAAGCTTTCCTTTTAAATCAGGCACTATATTGTAATATTAAAATTACAAAAAATATAACTTTAAAAAATAGTTAATATAAGTACTTATTTAAGAAATATAAAAAGTTTTTAATTTAATTAGTAATTTACTTAAGCTTAAAGATAAAGCTTTTTTGTTGAAATGAATAGTTTGTATAAGGAGGTGTTGTATAAATACTATTGTTATTGGTATAGTAAAGTTAAATGGAAGTTTATAATATATATATGTTATAAACTTATGTGTAATAATATTTATTATTTATATCTTTTTTATAATTAATATAACGCACATATAATTTATGTGTGTGGGTTATTTTGTAACATTTGCGTGTAAAGTAGTAGTATTATGCTCATTTAGTGTATTATATAGTGTATTAAATGATATCTCTTGTATACACATCTAAGGGGTTATAGGTAGTATTCTTAAACTATGCCAATGGTAATTAATAATTAGATTTGATTAAGAGTTAAAGTTTTATTGTTTTTTAATCTTTTGTAAGACTATAAAAATTGTGTTTAAGGTGTAATATAGTGGTCTAACTAAGATATGGTTTAAATTAATTAATAAGTTGTAGGTTAAAGTAAAGTTAATTAAATTTTACAAGGCGTGTAGTTAAAGACAAAATAAAAGAGATATTATTTAAGGAATGGAAAAGACCAGGTTATGGGTAGGTAGTAATATATATATATATATATATATATATATATATGTTATAAACAGATATATGTATGTAAATATTTAGTTTTCATAATTATTCTAGATCTGATATAGTACCTGTAATAGAATAATAATTCTAGTCTCTTTAAATCTGAAGTAATTCCAGCGGTCCTTTTGCTTTTCTCCGTTAGAGAGAAGGTGGAGCGAAAGAGAGCTTGGAATTACTTCAAACTGATTAGATCCGTTCCCCCACTATTTAGCTTAATGTATGAGGTCTAGATGATAATCAGATGGGCATTAATGAGAGTCACGGAGAATATATAAGAACTTAGTTTTAGATACACTTATAATTTATATATATGGACTATTTTTCTAATATTTTGCATGTAAGGCAGGAGTAGTATATGCTCATTTAATGGACTATAACGTACATTAAGTGGTATCCTATGTATACATCTAGGGGTATGTAAGAGGTATTATTATAATATTCTTAAATTATGCCAATGGTAATTTAGATTTTAATTAAGAATTAGATTTGATTAAGAGTTAAAGTTTTATTGTTTTTTAATCTTTTGTAAGACTATAAAAATTGTATGAAAATTAAAGTGAGTAATTTAATAAATTTTATATAGATTTAAGTAAAAAATAAAAATTATAATTTATAATAAATAAAATCTCAGCATAAATCATTAGACAATATATGTAAATGTGATCTGGTAATAGTCAGAAACCTGATTAAATATTGTGCCAGCAGTCGCGGTTAGACTTTAGGGTTGGGTGAAAGTTATTGGTTTATTAGTTAAGAGAGGATTATTATAGGTTTAAAAAAATAAAAAGTGAAATTAGATTATTTTTTATAAATTAAATTAATTTAAACTGAAGCTAGAAAATTTCTAGGCCTAAACTAGGATTAGATACCCTACTATACTGGAGTTTAATAATATAACTTGAACATTAACAGTTATAATCTAAAAATTTGAAGAATTTGGCGGTGGTTTAGTCTTGTCAGAGGAACCTGTTTTATAATCGATACACCACGAAAATCTTACTTATTTTTGTTAAATCAGCTTGTATACCATCATTATCAGATAATTTTTAAAGAAATATTATTGACATTTTAATTATAATTGAAATTAGATCAAGGTGCAGCCGATAAATAAGTTTAAATGGGTTACAATAATCTTAAATTACATGGAATGATTTTTTAAATAAGGTTAAAAAAGAGGATTTGATTGTAATAAAAGCTTAATATGCTTAAAAGATAAAAGCTCTAAATCATGTACATATCGCCCGTCGCTTTCATTTAGAGATGAAATAAGTCGTAACATAGTAGGCTCACTGGAAAGTAAGCCTGGATTAATCAAAATAAAGCTAAACAAGTAAAGCATTTCATTTACGTTGAAAAGAGTTACCGTGCAAATCGGTTTATTTTGATACCTTATAAATTGGTTAAAATTATAAGTTTTATGTGTTAAGAAATCAATTATTAAAGAAAAGTAAAAGTTAAATAAATTCTATTTTAAAGCTATAGGTTAAAAGTACTGTAAAGGAAATTTTAAATTTGTGTAGGTATTATTAGTAGTTATAAAAAAATGTACCTTGTGTATCAGGGAGAATCAAATTAATTTGGTAAAGACAATAATCTCGGAACAAAAAAAGTTAAGTGATTGGTAAAGTTTTTGTAGTATAAAAATTTTAAATAATAACTTAAAGGTGAAATGCCAGTTGAGTTTTGTGATATCTAGTTCTTTGAGAAATAAATTTAATTTAGATTTTAATTTTAATTTTAATTAAGATTTAAGAGTAGGAGGGTTTAGCTTCTTATTCAATAAGATAGGTCAATAGTTTATTATTTAAATTATATTTTTATCTAGGCTTAAGAGTAGCTATGATAATATAATGTTCTAATAAAAATATAATAATTTAAAATATTTATGAATTACTTTAAATTTTATCAAAATATTAATGGTATTTTTTAACATTAAGAAAAAATGGTTCTATTAGTAAAATATATTGTAAATTAGAAAAATAAATTAATTTTAAAAATTTAAATATGGGGTGATATAATAAAGGAACTAAGCAATTTTATTCCTTGCCTGTTTATCAAAAACATGTCTATTTGGGTTTATATATAGTCTGGCCTGCTCACTGACACAGGATTGTTTAAGAGCCGCGGTATTTTGACCGTGCAAAGGTAGCATAATCATTAGCTTTTTGATTGAAAGCTTGTATGAATGGTCGCACAAAGGAAAAACTGTCTTTATTGTAAAATTAGAAATTAACCTCTAAGTGAAAAGGCTTAGATTCTTTAGGGGGACGATAAGACCCTATAAAGCTTTACATATAAGTAGAGTTTACTTAATTAAAAAGTAAAAGTTTAATCTAATTAATGTGTTTTGTTGGGGCGACATAAATATAATTTATATTAACTGTTTATAATTTAATACAATAATAAATGATTTTAATGTAGTTGATCCTTATTAAAGATTAAAAGACTAAGTTACTTTAGGGATAACAGCGTTATTTCTTTTGAGAGCTCCTATCGAAAAAGAAGTTTGCGACCTCGATGTTGAATTAAAATATCTAAATAATGCAGCAGTTATTTAAGAAGGTCTGTTCGACCTTTAAATTTTTACATGATTTGAGTTCAGACCGGCGAAAGCCAGGTCGGTTTCTATCTCCTAATTGAGGAGTTATTTTTTTAGTACGAAAGGATTGAGAAGTAAAAATTATTTTTGAATTGATTACTATTTTGGCAGATTATATGCGTTAGGTTTAGGACCTAATTAGATAGAGGTTTCTATAGGTAGTTGAACAATTAAAGCTAATTGTTTTGTGATAGAGTTTATTCAGATTGTAAATTTTTTGATTTTAATTATTTGTGTTCTTATTGGAGTGGCCTTTGTAACTTTATTAGAACGTAAAATTTTAGGGTTTATTCAAATTCGTAAGGGACCTAACAAAGTGGGATTTATAGGACTTCTGCAGCCTTTTTCAGATGCAGTTAAATTATTCACTAAAGAGCAAACAATACCAACTATGTCTAATTTTTTAGCTTATTATTTATCTCCAGTTTTTAGTTTATTTTTGGCTTTATTGGTTTGATTAGTTATGCCTTATGAGATTGGGATGTTTAGGTTTAATATAAGAGTTTTATTTTTTTTTTGTTGTCTAAGTCTCGGGGTTTATAGGACAATAGTAGCTGGGTGGTCATCTAACTGTAAATATTCTTTGCTAGGAAGACTTCGAGCGGTAGCTCAAACTATCTCTTATGAGGTAAGGTTAGCTTTAATTTTATTATCTTTTATTATATTAGTTGGGGGTTTTAGGTTAGAGTTATTTAATAAATATCAAGAAAATTGATGGTTTATAATTATTTCTATTCCTTTAAGTTTAATTTGGTTTAGATCTTGTCTAGCAGAAACAAATCGAACACCTTTTGATTTTGCAGAGGGAGAATCTGAGTTGGTTTCTGGGTTTAATACAGAATATAGAAGGGGAGGTTTTGCTTTAATTTTTATAGCAGAATATGCTAGAATTTTATTTATGAGGGTTTTATTTGTTATTATTTTTTTAGGTAGAAGACCATGTTCGGGGTTATTTTATTTTAAAGGGGTTATAATTTCATTTATATTTGTATGGGTTCGTGGAACACTACCACGGTTTCGTTATGATAAGCTTATACACTTAGCTTGAAAAAGATTTTTACCAACTTCAATTAACTATTTAATTTTTTTTGTTGGGCTTAAAGCTTTATGCTTTAGTTGAATTTAATCTTTAACTAAATTAGTATATTATTCAGTTATTAAGTGATATTTACTTTTTATATATTTTCAAAATATATGTTTTTTATAAACTAAATAACTATTTAAGTATTTTATCTCATAAAATTAATATTAAAGGGTTTATAATAAAATATAAAAAATATAATACTGTTAAAATTTGACCAAGTATAACATAAGGGTCTTCTACAGGGCGTGCACCAATTCAAGTTAATAGAATTAAAATAGAGATAAGCAGTCAAAATATTACTTGGTTTAATGGGTAAAAGGTTAAACTTCGGAATTTAGAAGCATGAGTAAAAGGCAGAATCATTAAAATAGCAACAGAAGCTACTAGGGCAATAACACCTCCTAATTTATTAGGGATAGATCGTAAGATTGCGTAAGCGAAGAGAAAATATCATTCAGGTTGAATATGAGCTGGGGTTACTAAAGGGTTTGCGGGAATAAAATTGTCTGGGTCTCCTAATATATATGGATTTATTAATGATAATAAAAGTAGAAAAGAAATTATAACAATAAATCCTACAATATCTTTAAAAGTAAAGTAAGGATGGAATGGAACTTTATCTAATTGACTTGAAATTCCTAGGGGGTTATTAGCTCCTGCTTGGTGTAGGAATAAAATATGAATTATAGATGCAGCAGCAATAAGAAAGGGTAAAACAAAATGGAATGTAAAAAAACGAGTTAATGTTGCGTTATCTACTGAAAAGCCACCTCAAATTCATTGTACAAGGTCTGTTCCAATATATGGAATAGCTGAAAATAAATTTGTAATTACGGTAGCTCCCCAAAAAGACATTTGTCCTCATGGAAGAACATACCCTAAAAAGGCAGTAGCTATAGTTATAAATAAAATAATTACTCCTACCATTCATGCGTGGAAAATAATATATGACCCATAAAAAATACCACGTCCAATGTGTAAATATAAACAAATAAAAAAAAAGGAAGCCCCATTGGCATGTATAGTTCGAAGAAGCCAACCATAGTTTACATCTCGACAAATATGTGCAATTCTTGAGAAAGCTAAATCAATGTGGGCGGTGTAGTGTATAGATAGAAATAATCCTGTTGAAATTTGAATAATTAAACACAATCCTAATAGAGATCCAAAATTCCAAAATAAAGAAATATTAGTTGGAAGGGGCATGTCAATCAAAGCTCCATTAACAATTTTAAATAAAGGGTGAGATTTACGTATAGGGGTAGTCATTAGTTTATTAGTCGTAAAGGCCCTTTGAATAGGTTTGTAATTTTAACTACAACAACCAATGTTAGGAGGAGATAAAGGATAATAAATAAAGTGAATATTATATTTGAGTTTCTATAAATTCATCTTGTAATTAAAGGGGTAGATAATTTTACATCAATTGAAGCTGTAGGTAAAGAAGAAAAATCTACTATCAGAATAGGGTCTATAAATAAACATATTAAGAAAATTAATAATAAAATTAATAAGGAAGTAAACATATAAAAAAATGAGAAAGAGAAAGATTCATTAGAGGCTAAAGAAGCCACATAAATAAACAATACCAATATTCCCCCTAAAAAAATTATAAATAAGATATATGAAAATCAAAAAGAATATAAGGATATTCCTGTGTTTAAAGAGATTCTCACGGTTTGAATTAATAATGTTAATCCTAGGGATAGAGGATGAGTTAGACGTGTGAATAATAGAGCTAGTGTTATAATTGTGGGAATAATTAATAAGGTGATATCAGAGAGTAGTTTATAAAAATATTAGTTTTGGGAATTAAAGATAAAAGTAATTTTTTCTCTGAAGCTTTAAGAAATAGTATTCATTATTGGCTTACAAGACCAAAGTTTTCTTTAAACTATTAAAACAAATGACAGATCTTAGTTTTATAGTAGCTTGTTCATTTTTTACGATTTTTTGTGGTTTATGGGGGTTTATAAAATATCATAAACATCTTTTAAATTCTTTATTAAGATTAGAGTTTATAATATTAGGAATTTTTTGATTGTTAAGAGTTCAAATATCGGGAGTAGGAGGAGACATTTATTTTTCTTTATTTTTTTTAACTCTAGCAGCTTGTGAGGGGGCTTTAGGATTATGCCTTTTAATTTTTGTGGTACGTAGTCATGGTAATGATCGATTTTCTAGTTTTAATTTATTGGAGTGTTAAAATTAATTTTGCCTTTAGTTATATTGATAAAATATATAAAAGTTTGTAGTGTGGTTCAAATTGGTTTGTTAATTGTGAGGTTTATAGTGGGTTTAATAGGGTACCATGATTTTTATTTTTATGGTATTGGGTTTAGTTTGGGAATTGATAGTGTAAGTTATATTATAATTTTATTAAGGGTTTGAATTATATCTTTAGTATTAATAGCTAGTCAAAAAGTAAAATACAATAAAAACTTTTATGGGAGATTTATCGGTGTAAATCTTTTATTATTGATTTGTCTTTTAATTACTTTTTCTTCTATAGAATATATATTATTTTATATTAGATTTGAAATATCTTTAATTCCTACTTTAATTTTAATTTTAGGTTGAGGATACCAGCCTGAACGTATTCAAGCAGGCATTTATATATTATTTTATACTTTATTATTTTCTTTGCCTTTACTAGGCTCTTTATTATTGGCTTTAAATAAAAGAGGTAGCCTTGTGATTTTATTAAGGCAACCTTTCATTTATGATAGTTATTTGATAATAATTTGATATCTTGCAACAGTAATGGCTTTTGTAGTAAAATTACCAATATATATACTTCATTTATGGTTACCTAAAGCTCACGTTGAGGCTCCAGTAGCTGGCTCAATAATTTTAGCGGGAGTTTTATTAAAGTTAGGGGGCTACGGCCTTATTCGTGTTCTTATTTTATTTCAATTTATAGGAAAAGAAACCTACTGAGTGTGATTAAGATTAGGTTTAGTCGGTGGGAGATTAGTAAGTTTAATGTGCCTACGTCAAGTTGACATAAAATCTTTAATTGCTTATTCTTCTGTTGCTCATATAAGATTAGTCTTATGTGGTATTATAGGGTTTAGTTGATGGGGTTTAAGGGGAGCAGTAGTAGTTATGGTAGGTCATGGTTTATGTTCTTCAGGTTTATTTTGTTTAGCTAATATTGTTTATGAGCGATTAGGTAGTCGAAGTTTATTAATAAGAAAGGGATTGTTATCTTTTATGCCTAGAATAGGTCTGTGGTGGTTTTTATTAAGAATAAGAAATATAGCAAGACCACCTTCTCTCAATTTATTAGGGGAAATTAATCTAATTATTAGAGTTGTAAGTTGAAGTAAGATGACTATATTTGGTTTAATTTCTTTATCTTTTTTAAGAGCGAGGTATACATTGTATATATATAGGTTAACTCAACATGGTTTATTCTTTAATAGTTTATATTCTTGTTGTTCGGGTAAAGTTCAAGAGTATATAATTTTGTTTTTACATTGGATACCTTTAAATGTTTTGCTTTTAAATAGAAACTTATTACTAATTAGCTCTTTAATTAAAATAAAATGTGTAAAGCGTTAAAGAATGATTTGAAAAATTAATTTATATGAGATTAGAATAATTAGGTTAGGAATAAGGTCAGTGATTTGTGGTATTAGGGGAGTTTCTAAATTAATAAAAAATATGTCAAATGTAGTTGAGTGGGAGATTATAATATTGAATTCATGTTCTATAACTTTTACTTTAGTTTTAGATTGGGTATCTCTATTATTTATGAGATTTGTTCTTTTAATTTCGAGAAGAGTTTTATATTATAGGGGTAGTTATATATCAAATGATAGGAACTTTAATCGTTTTATATATCTTGTATTAGCATTTGTTTTATCTATAATAATAATAATTTTAAGTCCTAATTTAATTAGTATTTTATTAGGTTGGGATGGATTAGGATTAGTGTCTTATGCTCTTGTAATTTACTACCAAAATGAGAAGTCAGCTAATGCTGGAATATTAACAATTTTATCTAATCGTGTTGGAGACATTGCAATTTTATTAGGAATTGGGGTTATAATAAGTCTTGGTAGTTGAAATTTTTTTTTATATAGGATGTATATAGAGGATAGGTGGTTAATATTTAAAATAATATTAATTTTAGCTGCTATGACTAAAAGGGCTCAAATCCCATTTTCTGCCTGGCTGCCAGCTGCTATAGCAGCTCCTACACCAGTATCTGCTTTAGTACATTCTTCGACTTTAGTTACAGCGGGAGTTTATCTTATGATTCGATTTAGAGCTGCGTTAGAAGAATCAAATAGCCAAATAATATTATTAATTATTTCTTGTTTGACCATATTTATAGCTGGATTAGGAGCTAATTTTGAATATGATTTAAAAAAAATTATTGCTTTATCTACATTGAGACAGCTAGGGGTTATATTAAGAATTATTTCTCTAGGTTACCCTGATTTAGCTTTTTTTCATTTATTAAGACATGCTTTATTTAAAGCTCTATTATTTATATGTGCTGGAGTTATTATTCATAATGTTAGTGATTATCAAGACATTCGTCACATGGGGGGTCTAATTAAATTTATACCTATTACTATTTCTTTTTTTGTAATTAGAAATTTAGCTTTATGCGGATTTCCTTTTTTAGCAGGATTTTACTCAAAAGATATAATTTTAGAGGTTTCTTTTATAAGTAGTGTAAATTTAGTTGTATTTATGTTATTTGTAATTTCAACTATATTGACAGTTATATACACAACGCGATTAGTTTACTATAGTTTAAGGGGGAGGTTTAATTTAATATCTATAAGAAACATAAATGACGGAGATAAAATTATAACTAATTCTATAAGGGGATTAGGAATAGGAGCTGTATTAGGGGGTAGAGTTTTATCTTGACTTATTTTTCCAGAGGTATATGTGATTTGCATAGATAGTTTTATAAAAAGTTTAGTGCTGTTGATTAGGGTTTTAGGGGGAGTAATTGGATATATAATTAATATACTAAGAGTCTCTTATAAATTAAACAGGTTAAGCTGCTATAGATTTGTAATTATAATTGGATCTATGTGGTTTATACCTTTTTTAAGAACTAAAAATATCACAATAAATTCTTTTGTTGTGGGGAAAATTATTCAAAAAGTAGGCGATAAAGGTTGATATGAATATCATGGAGGTCAAGGATTAAATATAAGGTTTAATAATTTATTTAAAATATTAAGTGTATTACAATTAAATAGATTGAAAATCTATATAAAAATATTTTTTGTTTCAGTTGTTATTGGTCTTTATGTTTTTATATAAAAAATTTATATAATTTATGAAGAATATTGCACTGAAGATGCAAAAGAGATAAAATTATCTGTAAATAATTTAAATAGTTTAATAAAAACGTTAGTTTGTGGAACTAAAGTTGTAAAGTATTACTTTAAGTAAAATAATAAAATTAAAGAGGATCGTTTTTAGAATTAATTAAATTCGGCTTTACAGTGAAAATGTAATGTGTTTATTTTACACTATAAAAATTTAGAGATATAAACGGAATTTAACCGCTTATATTAAAAGTTAGAAGCTTCTATATTTTACTTAATATCTCTTTGCTTAATAAGAATAATAATTCAATTATATCATTAACAGTGATATGCCTCTGTTTTGGCTTTTATTAATAATTAGAGGCCTAAGCCAAAATTTAGGTCGAAACTAAGTGCAATAATTCGCTTTCTAACTAAAACTAGTTCAATAGAACTCTTTATGAATGCAACTCACACGTCATTTATTGACTATAGTCTTATTTATTTAGACCACTCTAAAGCTTCTTGAGATCATTCGTAATAAAGCCCTAATAATAAAATTACTAGAAATAATATAGTTGTAATCAAGTAAGAAAATAAATTAGTATAATTTAGAATAGAAGCAATAGGTAGAAGCAGAGTAATTTCAACATCAAAAATTAAAAAAATTACAGCAATTAAAAAAAATCGTAAAGAAAATGGTAAACGAGCAGATCTTTTAGGATCAAACCCACACTCATATGGAGATCTTTTTTCGCGATCAATAATAGTTTTTTTTGATAAAATAGAAGCTAATAATATAACAAAAGAGGATAAAGCTAATGTAAGCAAAGATAAAATTAATAATACTATAATTATTTCTTCTAGGTATTCTAGACTTTTTGATTGGAAATCAAATATACTAATATATTAAAGAAATAACCACCTCATCAATAAATGAAAATATAAAGAAATAATCAAACTACATCAACAAAGTGTCAATATCAAGCGGCGGCCTCAAATCCAACGTGGTGCTCAGAAGAGAAGTGGCAATTATAAAGGCGAATTAAACAAATAAGTAAAAAAGTGGTTCCAATGAGAACATGAAGACCATGAAATCCAGTAGCTACAAAGAAAGTGGAGCCAAATACAGAATCGGCGATAGTAAATGAAGCTTCAATATATTCAAATCCTTGTAAAAAAGTGAAATAAATTCCTAAGATAACAGTTAGTAATAAACTTTGTAGGGCCTGAGAGTGATTTGATTCTATAATAGAATGATGAGCTCAAGTAACTGTTGCTCCTGATGAGAGAAGGACAGTTGTATTAAGAAGGGGAATTTGAAAGGGATTAAAAGCTTGAATACCCAAAGGAGGTCAATATATACCAATTTCAATATTAGGAGCTAATCTTCTATGAAAAAAAGCTCAGAAGAATGAAAAAAAAAATAGAATTTCTGACACAATAAATAAAATTATACCTCAGCGTAAACCCCTTACTACTATTGATGTGTGAAGCCCTTGGTATGTCCCCTCTCGGGTGATATCCCGTCATCATTGAATTATAGTCAATAAAGTTGCTATAAGTCTAAGTATAAGAAGGTTTATGTTATATTGGTGAAATCATTTAACAAGTCCAGTTGTTAATATTATAGCTCTAATAGACCCAGTTAAAGGTCAGGGGCTTATATCCACTAAATGATAAGGATGGTGTCTATGAGATGATGTCATTAGTTAATTTCTCCTGTGTATAGGGTACTTAAAACAGCAAATACATATGATTGAATAATTGCAACAGCAGATTCTAAAATTAATAAGAGGATTTGGCAAAAAATTAATACTGATAAAATTGACAGGGCTAATGAGGGCCCAGTACCCCCTAATAAAGTTAAAAGTAAATGACCAGCAATTATATTTGCGGCCAATCGAATAGCAAGAGTTCCAGGACGAATGATATTCCTAATTGTTTCAATAATTACTATAAAGGGTATTAAAACAGAGGGTGTTCCTTGAGGAACTAAATGTCTAAATATGTGCTGTGTGTGATTTATTCAACCAAATAATATTAAAGTAAATCATAAAGGTAGAGATAATGACATAGTTATAACTATATGACTAGATCTTGTAAATACATAAGGTATTAGTCCTAGAAAGTTATTAAATAAAATAAATCTAAATATAGAAATAAATAATATTGAGGCACCTATATGTGAGGGGGTTAAAAGAGCTTTAAATTCTTTATGTAAAGTCAAAATAATCTTTCTTCATAAAAAAGATCATCGAGAAGGAGAAGCTCAATAAAGATAAGGAATAAATATTAAACCTAAAAAAGTTGATACTCAGTTAATAGAAAAATTAAAAATTCTTGAAGAAGGTTCAAAAATCGAAAAAAGATTAGCTATAATTCTCAAGGTTTTTGGTTTAAAGTTTTATTATTTGGTAAATTTATAATTTTTTCAAATGGTTTAATAAAATAATTAACAGTTAAATATAATAGTAAACAAATATTAAAAAATATAAATAAATACAATCACAATAAAGGGGCTATTTGAGGCACTAAGAGATATCCTTAAAGGATTATTTTAGTATGACAAACTAAGGTTATAATTTAACTAACCTCTTCCACCAGAAGTAGGCGTAATACTATAGCAGGCTTAAAAGACCTGCACTTTCTTTCAGTCACCGGGTGAATCAGAATAAGATAAAGAAATTCAATTTAGGAAGGAGTCTGTAGATACCCTTTCAATTACAATTGGCATGAAGCTATGATTGGCCCCACAAATTTCAGAGCATTGCCCAAAAAAAAGTCCCGGTCGAGTAATAAGGAATCTTGATTGATTAAGTCGTCCAGGAATAGCATCAGCTTTTACGCCCAATGAAGGTACGGCTCACGAGTGAATAACATCTGCCGCAGTAATGATAACTCGGATTTGAGTGTTTATTGGAACAACAGTTCGATTATCAACGTCAAGAAGTCGGAAAGATGAATTTGTTATCTCATTTCTAGGAGTTATGTATGAGTCAAATTCTACATTTAAAAAATCTGAGTATTCATATCTCCAATACCATTGATGACCGATTGTTTTTAAAGTTATAGTTGGTCTATTTACTTCATCTAATAGATATAAAAGTCGAAGGGAAGGTAAAGCAATAAATACTAAAATAACAGCGGGAAGAGCAGTTCAAATTAACTCAATTGTTTGGTTTTCTAATATAAATCGATTGATGTGTGAGTTTATAATTAGAGATATTATTATATACCCTACAAATGTAATAATTGTAATCAAAATTAATATAATATGATCGTGAAAAAAAATTAATTGTTCTATTAAAGGAGAAGCCCCATCTTGAAATCCTAAATATGCTCATGTTGCCATTAAATGTTTCTAAAAGAAGATTAAACTTCCTGGTAGGAGCTTAAACCCTATACATCTGTCTGTCATTTTAGAAATTAGTAATTAAAGGAATTTCCATGTAAGAATGATCGGCAGGGGGATATAAATGAGCTCATTCAATAGAGGTTGGCAGGAAGGGGGTAAATAATACAGGACGATTAGAGATTAAAGCTTCTCAGATAATGAATATAAATCCTAAAGCAGCTGTAAAAGAAATTATAGATCCTATGGATGATACAACATTTCATGTTGTAAAAGCATCTGGGTAGTCTGAATAACGACGCGGTATACCATTTAATCCTAAAAAATGTTGTGGGAAAAAAGTAATATTAACCCCAATAAATATAATAAAAAAGTGAATTTTTAGTCATTTAGGGTTAAGAGATAGACCAGTAAAAAGAGGAAATCAATGGGCAATACCCCCAAAAATACCAAACACAGCTCCTATTGATAAAACATAGTGAAAATGGGCAACTACGTAGTAAGTATCGTGTAGGATAATATCAATAGAAGAGTTTGCTAATACTACTCCAGTTAATCCTCCTACGGTAAATAAAAAAATAAAACCAAGAGCTCATAATAAGGATGGGCTATAATTGATTTGAGCCCCATGAAGAGTTCTTAACCACCTAAAAATTTTAATACCTGTAGGAACAGCAATAATTATAGTGGCAGAGGTAAAATAAGCTCGTGTGTCTACATCTATCCCCACAGTGAATATATGGTGAGCTCATACTACAAATCCTAAAATTCCAATTGCCAATATAGCATAAATTATTCCTAATGTCCCGAAAGATTCTTTTTTACCGGATTCTTGACTAACAATATGTGAAACTATACCAAATGCTGGTAGAATAAGAATATAAACTTCTGGGTGCCCAAAGAATCAAAAAAGGTGTTGATATAAAACAGGGTCTCCCCCTCCTGCAGGGTCAAAAAAGGATGTATTCAAGTTTCGATCAGTTAAAAGTATGGTGATTGCTCCGGCTAAAACAGGTAGAGATAGTAGAAGTAAAATAGCTGTAATAAATACAGCTCAAACAAAAAGAGGTATTTGATCTAGACTTATACCGAAGGATCGTATATTAATTACAGTAGTTATAAAATTTACAGCTCCTAAAATAGAGGAAACTCCTGCTAAATGTAAAGAAAAAATCCCTATGTCAACGGAGGCTCCAGCGTGAGCGATTGCAGCTGCTAAAGGAGGGTAAACAGTCCATCCAGTTCCTACTCCTCTTTCTACTATACCTCTTATTAACAGTAGTGTTAATGAAGGAGGTAATAATCAAAATCTTATGTTATTTATCCGAGGAAAAGCTATATCAGGGGCTCCTAATATTAAGGGAATTAATCAATTTCCAAATCCTCCAATTATAATAGGTATAACTATGAAGAAGATTATAACAAAAGCGTGTGCTGTAACAACTACATTATAAATTTGGTCATTTCCGATAAGAGTTCCGGGTTGTCCAAGTTCAGCTCGAATAATCAATCTTAATGATGTACCAACTATGCCAGCTCAAGCTCCAAATATAAAATATAAGGTACCAATATCTTTATGATTTGTAGAAAATAATCATCGTTGCAT